TAATTACTGATATTGGATCCTTGTGAGATCGTCTTTTTTGTGCCAAAGGCATATTTAGAGTAGACCGAATCAGTATAGCTATCCTTCCTCTAGCGCAGCAATGCAGTTTCAATTAGTATCAAACAAAAGGAAATGTTATATCTTCTATTATTCTAAATACTAAATAGACCAAAGAGATAAATAGATAAATCGAAAAGATAAATAGAAATTAAATAGAAATTTCTATTTCGAATTTTTTTTCCTAAACGGAAATTCCATGCGTATCTATTTACTTCTTACTTTATTACTTTACTCTTTCGATTTCGATTTTTATAATTGTAAGAAAAATTTCATTTTTCTATTTCATTCTTAATGAATTTGTATTTGGAAGAATTCTAAGATCTGAATTCGAAATATTCGAAAAAATCTTTTAAAATAGTATAGAATATATTCTTATTCTAAAGTAAAAAAAAAAGAACATATCTAATTTAGCTCTTTCATGCCTATTTTAACTAGTTATTTCGGTTTTCTACTGGCTGTTTCAACTATAACCTTAGCTCTTTTTATTGGGTTGAACAAGATACGACTTATTTGAAATGAATGAAATTATATAGAAATTATATAAACAATTTACAAAAATCAAGGCATCCCTGAATATTTTATTTTGAGGATTCTATGGTTCTTTTCCGCGTCAATTGAAAATTCCTGGTTATTGAGATTCACGGATAATTCAGATTAAGATTTAAGGATAGATCTTACCTGTTTTTTTATTACCTAAAATAAAATATGATTGAAGTTTTTCTATTTGGAATCGTCTTAGGTCTAATTCCTATTACTTTAATAGGATTATTTATAACTGCATATTTACAATACAGACGGGGTGATCAGTTGGACCTTTGATTGAGTAATATTTCATGTTTTTATGGACCTCCTACTTGTAGGAGGTCCAATTCAGGTTGAAATTCTACTTTATTTAGTTCATTGTATTATATTATATATAATTCTAATTGTAATAAAATAAATGCAATCACGCTCTGTAGGATTTGAACCTACGGCATCGGGTTTTGGAGACCCGTGTTCTACCGAACTGAACTAAGAGCGCTTTAGTATATGCTATATTCTTATATTCTATCACATTATATACGACTGTAAATAAAGTATTTTTTACCCCCAAAGGGGTATTGCGTACATATAGCAAAAACGTAATATTACGGAAAATTTTTGCCGCACCAATTTTATTCAACGAATCCTTTGTAATTGTGCATAGGAAAAAAATAGGTAGGGATGACAGGATTTGAACCCGTGACATTTTGTACCCAAAACAAACGCGCTACCAAGCTGCGCTACATCCCTTTTAAGAATTATTATACGGTTTCATTGTACAAAATCCATATCTTGTTTTCCACATCCTTTTTAGGTTTCTTATTTTTTTTTTTATTTTAGGGGGGTGTATTCCATCTGTGGGGACCTTGTATATGTTAATTTTAGGTAGTAATTGTTAATTCTTAATTCTAATTTCATTTTGCGTTGCGCAAAAACAAATGGTCTTGAACTATAAGATTGGGTTATCTATGATCTGTGTAGTAAAATATAAAACTAGGACTATATATGTCTTACAATTACAATAAAAAAAATAAAAAAAAAGAATAAGGAGGATTTTCAATGCGAGATATAAAGACATATCTCTCCACGGCACCTGTGCTAACCCTTCTATGGTTTGGGTTTTTAGCAGGTCTTTTGATAGAAATTAATCGGTTATTTCCAGATGCTTTGTCATTCCCCTTTTTTCATTCTGATTGAATTCTTTGCTATTTTTTCTATTTGATAGATGAATAAATTCATAATATTTTAGGTCCATTTTTTTTACGTAACATGGCTCCCATTTTGCTCCTTTTTTTCTTTACTTATCCTATCTTTACTTATCCTAAGAGAAAGAAAAAGTGTATTGAACCTTAGTAACAATACAATGAATCTACGATAGAATTGGGGAAAGAAGGAATGTAAATAATGAAATACTGAAATTAGGATAGTTCTAGTTAGAAAAAATTGTATTACTTAATTTTTACTATAATTCTTCATATTCTTCTATTAATGACTATGACCGTAGATTCTTTATAGTTCTAATATTTTTTGAAATTCCATTTCGAGATTTCTAATTAGTAACTGTTATTGATATAGATATTGATATAGAACCAAATAGAACCAATTTTTTTTTATTTCATATTTAGTTTGGTTCAAAAATAAAATGAGGGTAGTTCTAAAGTGAATTCAATCCAAGATAAAAAGGAAAAAGGAAGGTTCATGGCCAAAGGTAAAGATAAAGGTAAAAAGAAAGGTAAAGATATCAGAATTATAGTTATTTTGGAATGTACCAGTTGTGTTGGAAAGAGTTTCGATAAAAAATCGACGGGCATTTCTAGATATATTACTCAAAAGAATCAACATAATACGCCTAATCAATTAGAATTACTAAAATTTTGTCGCTATTGTAAAAAGTATACAATTCATGGGGAAATAAAGAAATAGATGGAACAGAATGTGTGTGTGTGATTTTTTCAAGGAAGGGGGGAAGAATAAGAATTTTATATCTTAACATATTAACATATATAATACAATACAATATAAACCAAATTCTATTTTTTTCGGATCTTAAATGAAAAATAAAAAGACAATTTTTGTATTTTTAAAATTCTTTTAGATACTAATTAATAAACACCAAACGAGGAATAAGCAAATCATGGGTAAATACCAAATCATGGGTAAATACCAAATCATGGGTAAATACCAACGTAAATACAGTAAATTTAAAAAATTTAAATTTCGTAAATCAAAAAAACCTTTTCGTAGGCGTTTCCTATCAATTGGTCCGAGGGTTCGAATCAATTATAGGAACATGAGTTTAATTAATCGATTTATTAGTGAACAAGGAAAAATCTTATCGAGACGAGTGAATAGATTGACCTTGAAACAACAACGATTCATTACTATTGCTATAAAACAAGCTCGTATTTTATCTTCGTTACCTTTTCGTAATAATAATAGATTATTAGATAAACTATCTAGAAATAGAAAAAAATACAACAAATACAACAAATACAAAGGAAAAAAATACAACAAATACAACAAATACAAAAGAAAAAAAAATACAACAAATACAAAAGAAAAAAAATACAACAAATACACAAATATAAAAGAAAAAAATAAGGAAAAATAGACATACTCCTCAATTGATTTGAAACTCCAACCAGAATTCAAGCTCAGATTCATTTTTTGTTTTGGTTTTGAGCGAAAAACCTACAACGAAAAACCTACAATTCATCTTGTGTTATAAACAAAAAATGGGTAAGAAATCTTTTTTCTTGAAAGATGTTCGTTTATTCCTATTACTCAAATCTTAATTTCTTTCTTTTGATTCTATTCTCCCGGAGTCTATTCTCCGGGAAATTTTGTTTCAATCATTCTTTTATTTGTATTTTCTTTATTTTTTGATGGATTGATGATTTGAAAGAAAATCATATCAAAAAAATTTTTATTGGATAAGGCTATTTGTGCAAGTATTTTACGATTAAGAAGCAATTTTCGCTTGTACAAATTGTGTATACATCGACTATAGCTATAGGATACCTTATCCTCGCGAGTTACTGCATTTATCCGAGTGATCCACAAACGGCGAAAATCTCTCTTTCTCCTGTTCCTATCTCGATGAGAGGAAACCAAAGCTCTTATTCTTTGTTGAGTAGTCGTTCGAGTAAGTATTGAATGAGCCCTCATAAAGGTTGATGCAAAAGAACGCATTTTTTTTTTACGTTTCCGAGCTGTATATCCTCGTTTAACTCTGGTCATTGACTCAAATGAAACTTTCTTGAATAACTAATTGATTTCTTGTTGAATAACTAATTGATTTTTCTTCTTTCAGTCATCCTTTTCCTACGATCAATTAATAATAATAACAAAACGGATTCTTACGATATTTAAAATAGAAATTCCAATGGCTTTTGCTACTATGACCTTCCCGACCACGATTTTTTCTTCCTTCCAGGTATCCGACCCGAAAATAATAAATTCTGCTGCTGTTAAATAAAAAAGAATAGTGGGTTCTCTCGTTTTTATGGCAACTTCTGAAACGGTGAGGTCCTCTCTATACACCGGAGCCTCTTCTTTCATTTCATATAATTTGATTGTGAACTTGTATAATTCACACTCTTTGGCTCTACCCATCTTTTTAAAATTTAAAATTCGAATTCTTTTCTCATTTCTCAATTCGAATTGTATCAGTATGTAATTATGCTGTAGTAGCAGTACTATACAGTAATACTAAATTAAGTAAGATAGTAAGAAAAGAATCTTTTTCAAAAAAAAAAATGACAAAAAAGCTATCCATACAGTGACGGCATTTCATTCTGAAAGTTGGCTAGGTAGCTGACCTTTTTAGTCCGTTTTTTCAAGAATAGGAGCATAACCTTTTTGCTTCTTATCAGACTATTTCCTCCGCTTAATGGATAACTATAACTATTTGCTACCAATGGAGAATTGATTCTCATCTCAAACGAAATGATTGGATTTGCACAAATAGAAACCATAAATTCCAAAACATAACCATAACATAATAGAGGTATAGAATAGGCCTTATTTTTTAGATAGTCAATGAAATGGTTGTATTCCGCTCTATCTATTCTATTCCTTGATAGTGTTCATTGATATTGGAAAAAATTGTTGCATTTCTTCAAACTCATGATCTGAACTGAACGAGTCGCACATACACCCTAGTACATGTTCCTCGACGCTGAGGGCATCCTCGAAGAGCAGGAGTTTTCGTGGCATTTTTTTTTGGCTGTCTTGCATTTCTAATAAGTTGTCTAGTGGTCGGCATGTCGTGTTAAGAGAATCTCATTCTAGATAGAATAGAGTGGCTTGGCTTATATCCATCTTAACCGGATGGTTGATGATTATGAATCATTTCTTTTGAATCGAAATGAAAATAAATCATGGAAAATTTTAATCTGGTAGAAATAGAAATGGAGGTCCATCCTGGGGAGTATATCCATGTGGGAATCCCCCAACAAAATTTTCATTTTCACTTTCGAACCCTACAAGATCAACGACGCCATGAGTTTGCGCTTCTGTTGCTGACATAAAAACATCCCTTTCCAGGTCGTAGGCTATAACCCATGGAGAGGCGTACGTTCTTTCTGTATAAGCTCTTAGGACGTTTCGGCGAAGGTGCAATATTAGGTCTATGTCCATTGCAAATTCTATAGATTCATCATCCTCAAAAACACTAGAAGGTTGGTGAATCATAACCCTGATGATATTAATATAACATTACGAATGGTTCTTATATCTCTATCTCGACCCATTTAGTTTGGGTCAAGATATGAGTAAAACAACAAGAAGAACAAAAATAGAATTAAATAACCGTACGGGCATCTTTTGTACATTGCATACGGCTCCGCAATGGAATTTATTTGTTTTTTCACGTTTTCGATAGAATTTCAATTTCTTCTATCGAAAACAAGAAATAGAACCCATCTAATCCAAATCGTGAACTGATCCATTTACCACCCTTTCTTTTATATTTTCTATTTCATATTTTATAGTAGCAAAAAAAAAAAAAAAAATACTATGATGGTTCTGTTGCTTTATCGATTTATGCTTTCTTTATTTATCTATTTATCTCGTCTTTAAGCAATCCCAAAGTTTTTTTTTATGCGATCTAAGAAGGAGAAATTTATTTTCTCCATCTTTTTTTATTCTTTATCTCATAACATAAAGATAAGAAAAAGCCTTCTAGTGTGGAAGAAAAATTGTTTGTGACGCTGAAATTTACTTTTGATACATAAGTGATACATAAGATTGGGAAGAATCTTTCTTTCATACTCCTATCTCAATACAAAATATCATGTTTAAAAACAATAATTGTTTTGTTAATATTGAACTTGAAGTGCCATGCTATTATTACTTCTTCTTTTCTTTTTTTTTCATATTCGATACAGCGAAGGCATAGTCTTATTTTTTTTTTTCTCAAATTCAAATTCATTGGCGCCAAGCGTGAGGGAGTGCTATACGTTTGGTAATTTCTCCTCCAAGCAGAACGAAAGATCCTATCGAAGCGACTAACCCCATCCCTATTGTATGTATAGTAGTGGGCACCCATTGCATAGTATCATAAAGGGCTACTCCTGGGATTATCAATCCGCCTTCACAGTTTATAAACAAAAATTGATCCCTAGTAGCATCTTCTATGGTGAGATGTACTATGAGACCCACAACATTATTCGAGTTCTCATAATCAAGTTCGTCGCATAAAAAAAGTATTCGTTCGTTATGAAGTCGGTTGATTAGGGAAAAATTGTATCCCCGAGGAACCGTACGTGCGCCTTTGGATGCATACGGTTCGATTTTAAAGAATAAAGAAAAAGAATTTTGAAAAAAATCAATGTGTCGATTCCAGCCCTATTTCTTTTTTTTTTTAACAGGTTTTTGTTTTTCTAAGGATTTTTTTTTATTCTATGTTTTATTTTTTTTTTTTCATATAAGTTTTGACCTTTTTATCCTTCCCTATGTTCTATAATGTAGGAAAAAACGTAGAAAAGAAAAAAGAATTTTCTGAACTTATTGAACTAACTTCTCATTGATGTATTTTTATTTTTTTTTTCATCGAAATTTAAATGACGATGTAATTTTCTTGTTCCTGAATGGGCCCTTTAAATTCTTTTAGGTTTTTGTTCTACTCCGAGGGAAGATTTGTCCGAATTCTCTTTGCACATATAAGGCAAATGATTTCAATACCACTTCGTTTTTTTTTTCAATTTCTTTCATGCCTTTCCCCAAACTATTTGATGTATTATGTATTGTATGTATTGTATTCAGATGTATTATGTATTGTATTCATCATATTATTTTATCGGTAAACAATTTTAAATTCTCTTTTTTTTAGATTTAGATTACTACCTAATAAAAATATTCTTATTTAAGATTTCTATTAGGCTATTAGGACCTGCATTACTACATTTGTACTCCCATTGTATTACTTTGCTATGAAACTCTTTTTACTATGAATTCTGAGAATTTTGAATTAAGAACTCTTAATTCATTCTTAATTCCAATTTGATAATGAACGGAGCTTGGAGAAAATGATACTTGACTTTATCATTCCAAGTAAACCATCAATTATTCGAATTCTAAATTATTCTAATTGAAAATCTTGATCTAATTGTTCTTCACGCTCCGAATTATTGATTTTATGGTTCAATCAATACAAATCAATACAATATTTCCTATCTATCTATTGGATTGGGGGGCGAAACAAAGAATACTCGATCGGGGAGATAATGGGGAAATCCCATATGGCCAATATGTCTGACAAGTCGCACTATAGATCAGCCCAAACTGCATCTTCATCTTCAGGAAACTGAAAGGGTACTTTTGGAACACCAACGGGCATTCAACTAAAGGAAAAACGAAGTACTATACTTTAATTTAAACTTTAATTTAAAAAATTGAAAATAAAAATATAAAAACATTATGGAGGCTTCCTTGTCTTCATCATTTTTTTTTTCTCTTTCTCTTTATTTCTTTATTTTGTATCTTCTTTTTGTATACTTAATTATAACTTTGATCTAATATATTTTTCTTGATCTAATATTTTTATTTATTTTATTTATTTATTGAATATTTTTGTCTAGTATTTATCTAGTATCTAGTATTGTATTATAGTAAACTAAAATCGAGTTTATAGGTATAGACTTATATACTGTTTTTTTCATAGAGGAAAAAAGAATGTGAAAAAATTGGAACGAACGTATGAATCGAATCGGATTAGCCGATTCCATTATTTTGAATGAGAAACAAAAGTATCTATGCATTCTTTTCCCTAAAGTACTACCATTGCGTATTGATATTTATCGGGTATAGAATAAGATCTGTTTATTTTTCTTCTTCTATATCTTTTCAATCGAATAGAAAGGATTGAAAATGGAAAATAGGAAGAGAAGGGAACAATTTTTTTCTATCCAAAATCTACCGATAAAGTGCACGGTTTAGTCTTTTCCAATGCGATAAAGATAAAGTTATATAATATCTATTTCTTTTTCATTTTTTTACAAAGGGGTATTTACATGGGTTTGCCTTGGTATCGTGTTCATACTGTTGTATTGAATGATCCCGGTCGATTGCTTTCTGTCCATATAATGCATACAGCTCTAGTTTCTGGTTGGGCCGGCTCGATGGCTCTATACGAATTAGCAGTTTTTGATCCCTCTGACCCTATTCTTGATCCAATGTGGAGACAAGGCATGTTCGTTATACCTTTCATGACTCGTTTAGGAATAACCAATTCATGGGGGGGTTGGAGTATTTCAGGAAGAACTATAACGAATTCGGGCATTTGGAGTTATGAAGGCGTAGCGGGGGCACATATTGTGTTTTCCGGCTTGTGCTTCTTGGCAGCTATCTGGCATTGGGTGTATTGGGACCTAGAAATATTCTGTGATGAACGTACAGGAAAACCTTCTTTGGATTTGCCCAAAATCTTTGGAATTCATTTATTTCTCTCAGGAGTGGCTTGCTTTGGCTTTGGCGCATTTCATGTAACAGGGTTATATGGTCCTGGAATATGGGTGTCTGACCCTTATGGACTAACTGGAAAAGTGCAATCTGTAAATCCAGCGTGGGGTGCAGAGGGTTTTGATCCTTTTGTTCCGGGGGGAATAGCTTCTCATCATATTGCAGCGGGTATATTGGGCATATTAGCGGGTTTATTCCATCTCAGCGTCCGTCCACCTCAACGTTTATACAAAGGATTACGTATGGGTAATATCGAAACTGTGCTTTCCAGCAGTATTGCTGCTGTTTTTTTTGCAGCTTTCGTTGTTGCTGGAACTATGTGGTATGGTTCAGCAACTACCCCAATCGAATTATTTGGCCCCACTCGTTATCAGTGGGATCAGGGGTATTTCCAGCAAGAAATATATCGAAGAGTTGGGGCCGGACTAGCTGAAAATATGAGCCTATCGGAAGCTTGGGCTAAAATTCCCGAAAAATTAGCCTTTTACGATTACATTGGTAATAATCCAGCAAAAGGAGGATTATTTAGAGCAGGTTCAATGGACAACGGGGATGGAATAGCTGTTGGGTGGTTAGGTCACCCCGTATTTCGAGATAAAGAAGGGCTCGAACTCTTTGTACGTCGTATGCCTACCTTTTTTGAAACATTTCCGGTAGTTTTGGTAGATAGAGACGGAATTGTGAGGGCCGATGTTCCTTTTCGAAGAGCAGAATCCAAGTATAGTGTTGAACAAGTAGGGGTAACTGTTGAATTCTATGGCGGCGAACTCAATGGAGTCAGTTATAGCGATCCCGCTACTGTGAAAAAATATGCTAGACGTGCCCAATTAGGTGAAATCTTTGAACTAGACCGAGCTACTTTAAAATCTGATGGTGTTTTTCGTAGTAGCCCTAGAGGTTGGTTCACTTTTGGTCATGCTACATTTGCTTTGCTCTTCTTTTTCGGACACATTTGGCACGGTGCCAGAACTTTGTTCAGAGATGTTTTTGCCGGTATTGATCCAGATTTGGATGCTCAAGTTGAATTTGGAGCATTCCAAAAAATTGGAGATCCAACTACACGGAGACAAGTAGTCTGATACAAGATTCTTTTGCTATTTGTTGTCTCTATTTTTTTTAGTATTGAAATATTGAAATTGTAAATTTCAATTTCGAATTGATTTAGTAAATGATCAAAAATGAATAGGTGTGGAAGCTATAATTGTAAAAATTGTAAACCACGATCGAATCTATGGAAGCATTAGTTTATACATTCCTCTTGGTTTCGACTTTAGGTATCATCTTTTTCGCGATCTTTTTTCGCGAACCACCTAAAGTTCCAACTAAAAAAATGAAATGATTTTTTTGATTTCCATTTATCTCCATTGAAGTAGTGATGAGCCCCATATGAATGGGGGGGCTCATTACTTCAACTAGTCCCCATGTTCTTCGAAAGGATCTCTTAATTTTTTAGAGGGTTGCCCAAAAGCGGTATATAAGGCGTACCCAGTAAAGCTTACAAGTAAACCAGATATGGAGATGGCGACTAGGATTGCTGTTTCCATTTTTTATTTTTTATATAATTTTACGATCACAACGGATCACAATAATGTCGTTTATTTACAACTACAACGAAATGGTATACAAAGTCAACAGATTTCAATCCACAAGGAAAAAGAATTTATGGCTACAAAAATCGTTGAGAGTAGTTCTAGATCTGGGCCAAGACGAACTGTCCTAGGGAGTTTATTAAAACCATTGAATTCGGAATATGGAAAAGTAGCCCCAGGGTGGGGTACTACACCACTTATGGGAATCACAATGGCTCTATTTGTCATATTTCTATCTATTCTTTTGGAAATTTATAATTCTTCTGTTTTACTGGATGGAATTCCAACAAATTAGTTCATAAAACTCGGAAGTCCTAGGTTTTCAATCAAAAAAAATGATTTTACTAGACTGACTTAAAACTTCAATTGAAGATTAATTAATTAATTAAGAATTATTTCAGACTTGGGTTGAAAGATCATTCTGGTAGTTCGATCGTGAAATTGATTTGTTTCGATATTTCATTTCCGGAATATGAGCGTGTGACTTGTTATAATTGATCCTATTGAGAATATATAGAATGGACCTGTCATCTCTATCAAGATGATTTTAACTCGTCAGATATTTATTCTAGTCTCTGGAGCACGAACTATATAGAATAAGAATAGATCAAGAAAAGAAATATTTTAACTATGATTCATACCTATTATTCAGACCTCGCAACCGGACTAAAAAAAAAGGAAAGAAATCTTTGATTTAGAATCTGATTTAAAAAAGATTTCTTTCCTTCAGACTTATGTTGATGTTGACTGAAAGAAAAATATTTCTCTAGAATTTATGGACTCATTACATTCATTGAAGAAGTGATAATCAAATTGTTTTTACTCATAGAACCTTTGAATTTAATGAATTTAACTTTTTTTTATTCAATTTCAATCATCGTGGTTCTAGTATGAATCTGAGGTTTCAATTGATTCATAGGGTCTCAACAAGATAATTCTTATAAAAAAAATAGGGAAGAGAAGATTCAATAGGCCTGTCACGATTAAAATAAAGAAAGATGGATGAGCCAACTTGAGATTGTGTTTCTTGGCATTATCTTAACAAAGAAGAGATTTCGGATTTTTTTCTTTCTATCTTTGGGTCAAACCAAGTCAAGTGGCTAAGTCCCAAGAAGCTTTGAACTCTCGATTCCGTATCTGTTGAAATCAGTATTTGTGTGTTTTGTCTTGAGCCGTACGAGATGAAATTCTCATATACGATTCTCGGAGGGGGAGTCTTCCTTGGATTACCTATCTCAATAAAGTATATGATTGGTTCGAGGAACGCCTCGAAATTCAAGCTATTGCGGATGATATAACTAGTAAATATGTTCCTCCTCATGTCAACATATTTTATTGTCTGGGTGGGATTACGCTTACTTGTTTTTTAGTACAAGTAGCTACAGGTTTTGCTATGACTTTTTACTATCGTCCAACCGTGACAGAAGCTTTTTCCTCTGTTCAATACATAATGACTGAGGTCAACCTCGGTTGGTTAATTCGATCAGTTCATCGATGGTCAGCAAGTATGATGGTTCTAATGATGATCTTACACGTGTTTCGTGTGTATCTGACGGGGGGATTTAAAAAACCTCGCGAATTAACTTGGGTTACTGGGGTGGTTCTGGCTGTATTGACCGCATCTTTTGGCGTAACTGGTTATTCCTTACCTCGGGACCAAATTGGCTATTGGGCAGTAAAAATTGTAACAGGTGTGCCTGAAGCTATTCCTATAATAGGATTGCCTTTGGTAGAATTATTACGTGGAAGTGTTAGTGTGGGCCAATCCACTTTGACTCGTTTTTATAGTTTACATACTTTTGTATTGCCTCTTCTTACTGCTGTATTTATGTTAATGCACTTCCCAATGATACGTAAGCAAGGGATTTCGGGTCCTTTATAGTGAAGGAAGATTCTATTTTAATTTTTCATATCGGGGAGAAGCAAGAGTTTTTGTCTTTCATTGCTACGAATATGAATTATTTCAAACATAAGGCATGTGATTTTGATACTTCATCTTTAACTATAATCTTTAACTATAAAATGAAGTATTGAAGTATTTAATTTTGTATTTGATATTGATACGAATACGAAGGGTTGAAGTCTATTTTCCTAAAATAAAAGAGGATGGATTATGGCAGTGTATGACTTGAGCTATGGATTGGGCCGTGCAGATATATGATCGGATCCGCCGCGTTGGAATTGACCACAAACCAATGTGTCTCCGCAGACAACCGCAAATCCCCTTATGTAATATATGATAGGCCGGTTCATTTGAGGAGAATCTTTTCTATGATCAAACTCGAAGGAAGTGTCATGTATCAACAGGCTCCGTAAGATCCCTATAATAAGTGATGTGGCATGATGCAATGTTCTATCTATTCACTTTTCTTTTTTCTTTCCTTTTCTCATTTGAATTCTTATGAATAATTATTTATTATTCATAAGAAATAATAATAGTTATTTTAGTCATTTCATTGTTCATTATAGTATGGAGATGCATTCATTTCCTCTGCATCGACCCTGATCTATCATACTATCGGAGTGAACTAAGGGATCTAAGGAAGAACAGAGGTTCTAATACTTTAACCAAGTAACAAGTCAAAACTTTGTCTTTTTCTTTTCTATATAAGGAAATCGATATGTTGCGGGGATAAAGAGCAACCCAAAGATATGAATATGAGACAATCCAAAAAGCATTTGATCATGATCAAATTTGTGAGCCTACTTGGATATTGGGCATTGACTTCCCAGAACTAAATTGATTTTCAATAATCAATAACAATAATAATATTTTTTTTTAATATAATATTTTCTTTTAATAATATTTTCCGTAATATCATACATAATATGCATAATAACATAATAAAAAAAATAAAAAAATAAAATATAGATAAAATAAATATCAATTAAAATTTAAAATAATTAAAATAAAATATAGATTTTCTATGGATTTCTTTAATGGACTTCTTTAGGTCCTATAAATATCTTTCTGTCATTCTTTTGATTTTTTGGAATTCTTGCTCGAGCCGGATGAGCAAAAATTCTCATGTCCGGTTCCTCTGGAGGATGAATCCATAAGAATTCACCTATCCAAATAACAAAGAAACCTGATTTGAATGACCCTGTATTAAGAGCTAAATTGGCTAAGGGGATGGGCCATAATTATTATGGAGAACCCGCATGGCCCAATGATCTTTTATATATTTTTCCAGTAGTAATTCTAGGTACTATTGCATGTAATGTAGGCTTAGCAGTGCTAGAGCCGTCAATGATTGGTGAACCGGCAGATCCATTTGCAACTCCGTTGGAAATATTACCTGAATGGTATTTTTTTCCCGTATTTCAAATACTTCGCACAGTGCCCAATAAGTTATTAGGTGTTCTTTTAATGGTTTCAGTACCAATAGGATTATTGACAGTACCTTTCTTGGAGAATGTCAATAAATTCCAAAATCCATTTCGTCGCCCAGTAGCTACAACAGTCTTTTTAATCGGTACCATAGTAGCTCTTTGGTTAGGTATTGGAGCAACATTACCTATTGAGAAATCCCTAACTTTAGGTCTTTTTCAAATTGATTCAACCGCGAACGTAAAATACCATGATATAGGTATCTAGGGAAGATCTATTTCTTGATCTTCCCTAGATACACCAGTGAATCTAATCTTATTTAGTATTTAGATATATTCCTATTAGGATCTATTTTGCAAATCTATTTATCCTGTCGGGGATTCAAAGCTCATTCCACTCGTTTTTCTTTCTAAAAAATTCCAAAATGAAAAATAAATGTATTTAAAATTTTTTCTTAGGTAAATTTATTGAAAAATGCTTCTGTAGAATGTCCAATATCTGTTTTACATCTTCTATGCGAAAATTTCCACTTTTTAGAAGATCTTCTTGACTGTGATTCAAAAGGTCCAATAATGTATGTATATTGGACTTTTTGAGAGAATTATAGTTCTTGGAAGACAATTTTAATTGGTCAATAAAAATACCTGTGAATGGAATTCCCTTTTTGTTTCTATTTTGATTAGTTAATTTTTCTTGAAAGGAAAAAGAAGGTAGATTAAATCTTTTTTCATTTTCCTCCAAATCCTCTTCCTCTGCATGTAAAAAAGGAATCAATAAATCAATCAAATTACGAGAAGCTTCATAAAGTGCTTCTTTAGGAGTTAAACTTCCATTTGTCCATATTTCTAGAAAGAGTATCTCTTGTTTTTCATTCCCATTCCCATAAGAATGAATACTATGGTTCACATTTCGAACAGGGGTAGATACAGTATCTATAGAAAAACTTCCATGGCTAGAGTCGTTTGTGGATTTCATACGATATCCGCGATCTCTCTTGATTTGTAATTCAATACGCAAATCAATTGGTTCTGTAAGGTTCGCTATATGCTGTGTCGTGTCAACTATTTCTACAGAAAGTGGCGAGATGATATCTTGAGCGGTTATCTGTTTTGGACCCCTGACACAAATATATGCATCCCGAACCCCATTGAGATTACTTTTCAATACGATTTCTTTTAGATTTATTAAAATCTCATGTACTGATTCTTCAATACCTACTATCGTAGAATATTCATGCAGCACATTTTCAAATTTTACACGCGTGATACATGTTCCTTCTATTTCTCCAAGTAAAGCCCTTCGCATGGCGATACCTATGGTATCGGCTTGACCTTTCATAAGTGGGGACAAAATGAAACGACCATAATAAAGACGCTTGCTGTCTACTCTTGATTCAACACATTTCCACTGCAATGTTGGAGTGCATCCTGCTACTTCTTCTCGAGCCATACTATTTATTTTATTGGAATTTATTGGAATTTATACTTTATACTTTAGTATACTATTTCATTTATTTTTATTTTTCTTGGAATTTTTTATTTAAATTTTTTTGAATTTTGAAAACTATCTTATTTTTTATTTTTCTTGGATTAATGATTATTGGATCAGATCTTTAAATCATTTATTTCTTTTGGAATCTCTTCAGTTCCAATTCTGAGTTTTACACACGTCTTCTTTTAGGGGGTCGACACCCATTATGTGGCATGGGTGTTATATCACGCACGGAACTTAATCGTATCCTACTTCTACGAATGGCCCGCAATGCCGTATCTCTTCCTCGACCTGTACCCTTGATCATAACTTTTGCCCGTTTCATACCCCGACCAACCGCTGTACGAATAACGTTTATTGCTGCTACTTGAGCAGCATAGGGTGTTCCTTTTCTTACGCTTCTGAATCCAGAAGCACCCGCGGAAGACCAAGAAAACGCCCGACCTCGTATGTCTGTAACAGTTACAATAGTATTGTTGAAACTGGCTTGAATATGAATAATTCCTTTTGGTATCCTAGGTTTATTCTTATACTTATGTGAACCAATGCGTATATTCCTACGTAAATAATTACGTAAACCAATTTTTGTGATGAATTTTGTCATATTTTATTGTCTTATATCATAGAAAATAAAAAAGAAACAAAAAAAAAAAAAAGAAAGAAGAATCATAAATCTACAGAAAGATACGGTGAATATCCATTTCATATGAAAAAAGAGCCTTTCTTCTTTTTTTTTTTTGAAAATGGAAATGGTTTTCTTTTTTTTATTTTCTATTTTCGAAAATTCTTTAGTTGGAACTTGAGAAGTATTACTTCTGTCTCTGTTTATGTCTCGGATTGGAACAAATTATTCTAATTCGTCCGCGTCTACGTATCGAGCAACATTTTTGACAAATTTTACGAACAGAAACTCTTATTTTCATATTTTTCATCCCTTACCTTCATTCGGAATCTATTTTTATATTTTTTTTGATCCAAAAAAAAGATGAAAATAGATTTCTTTTCTTTTTGAACTTATAGAACTTACTGAATATTGAATATGAATATAGAATTTTATAGAATTTTAGAAGAATGAATAATTATATCATGATATGATTATTCGTTATATCCTTACGAGAGGGATGTTTAAAAGAATGATTTAATTGTTAGAATTTTTTTTTTGGAAATCTAGGAAGTCTATAAATTATACGTCCCCTGGTTAAATCATAATGACTCATTTCGACTCGGACCCTATCCCCGGGTAGTATACGTATAAAACCACGACGGATTTTCCCTGAAATATAAGCTATAATTAGATTTTCATTATCTAACTGAACTCGGAACATACCATTTGAAAGCGATTCAGTAATTAAACCTTCATGAATAAATTTTTGTTCTTTTTGTTCTTTCATTACATGTAAATCCTTTTATTTGATATTTTTAAATTGAAATATTAATGAAACTCATAAAACTAATAAAGGAGGAATTCTTTAATTCATTTCTCCTCTCTCGCTATTTACAATTTTCAAATAAAAAAAATAGTAAATTCGAGATAGAATGGGGGAACTACAGTAGAATCACCATATATAACACAAAATTTCTCCTCCAATTTTTTCTAGTCGGGCTTCTCGATCTGTCATCATACCTCGAGAAGTAGAAAGAATTACAATTCCCATTCCGCCTAAAATTTTAGGAATTCTTTGATAGCTGGAATAGATTCGTCGACTGGGTCGGCTTATACGCTTTAATTTGATTTTCTTCCGTTTCTTAGTATTTCTATGTCGTAAGGTTGAAACCAAGAAATTTTTTTGACTTTCCTTATGTTTTCGAACGTTTTCAAGAAAACCTTCTCGTAAAAGTATTTTGACAATGTTTTTAGTTAGATTAGTACATGCTATTTGAACCCTTCCCTTTTGATTCATGTTAGCATTTCTTATAGAAGTTAATATATCGGCAATAATGTCTTTACCCATGGCGAATTCTAGTTATTTGTTCCTCCTCATTTGAATAGAATCAACATGTTTCTTTTTTGTTTAATTTTTATTTTTAGATTATTGATTGAATTTTTTTTTTGAAATTCGTCAATTCTAAACAAATTTCCAAAATTCAAGTATATGCATGAAACACAATCTATGAATTATGAATCAGAAATCTATGAGATATATATCCTCTATTTGAATATTCATTATATCATGATATAATGTACTTTATTGTTTATGTTTATTGTGGTTTTTTATACTTTAATATGAATATGAATTTATTCTTTATATTTTTGATATTTATGAATTATTTCATTATCTAGTAGTTATTTGAATTTCACTATTCAGTTTAGTAGTCTTATATTCTTATATTAGTTATTAGTCGTTTTATTAGTATTTATTTAGTATTATATTATTTATTTAATTATAATATTATTTAATAGTATTATTTAGTATTAATTTTGATTTATTAATTTTGATTAAATTTGGATTTTTATTTATTATATTTTTAGATTTATTTTGCTATTTGTATATTTGAATTATATAAAAGATTATATAAAAGATCAATCAAATAAAAATATCGAATGAAATAAAATAACAAATCAAGAAATAAGAAGAAATATAATGATATTAAATAATCAAATAAATAATCAAATGAAAATGAAAAATTCATCAAATTGAAATTATAAATGAAATCTAAATTTCAAAAAAAAAAAACCAGAATCAGAAAATCAAATAAAAATAATAAAAAAATAGAATTAAAGAAGAAATAGAAATAAAAAAAAAAATAATATGGAATATAGAATATAGAAAGAAATAGAAAATAAATATAGATAAATGAAAATAATGATATATGTCATCTACTAATTTGATTTAGAAGACTATAAGACTTCGGGCGCCAATGAAATTATTTTAGTAAATTTAAACTGTCTCAATTCCCGAACAATCGCACCAAAAATTCGAGTTCCTTTTGGCTTTCCTGCTTTATCAATGATAACTGCTGCATTGTCATCATATCGTATTATCATGCCATTGTCGCGTTTTAGTTCTTGACGCGTACGGACAATCAAAGCTCTAATTATTTCGGATCTTTCTATAGACATGTTGGGCACTGCTTCTTTGATTACAGCAACAATAACATCGCCAATATGAGCATATCTATGATTACCAGTTCCTAGGATTCGAATACACATCAATTTTCGAGCTCCGCTGTTATCCGCTACATTCAAAAGGGTCTGAGGTTGAATCATATCATTCTTATTGGAATATCTTATTTAAATGCAGGGTATAAGGGAAAAAAAGAAATATTATTTGTCCAGCAGAGATCAAAAAATCCGCGGTTGTTTTTTCATTCTCAACACCCCTTCACTTTATCTTTTCTTTTCCTTTACTTTCCTATTGTATCTATCCTGAAAGAAAATTGAGTTAGTATAGGCATTTTATATGCAGCTATTCGCATAGCTGCTTTAGCTACAGTTTTTGATACTCCACTCATTTCATAAAGTATTCGTCCCCGTTTCACAACGGCTACCCAATATTCGGGTGATCCCTTCCCCGAGCCCATACGTGTTTCCGTCGATCTGATTGTAACAGGTTTGTCGGGAAAGATACGTATCCATATCTTTCCACTACGACGCGCAAATCGCGTCAGTGCTCTTCGCCCTGCTTCTATTTGTCTAGCTGTAATCCAACCGGGTTCAAGCGCCTGAAGAGCGTATCTGCCGAAACAAATACGATTGCCTCGGGAAGATATTCCCTTCATTCTACCTCTATGTTGTTTACGAAATCTGGTTCTTTTGGGGTTTTAGTTGATGGTTGTTTCTATTCCATCTCTACTGCAGAACCGTACGTGAGAGTTTCACCTCATACGGCTCCTCGCGAATGAAATGACTTCTTCTCCGTAATCTTGTAATCTTAGATATATACTATATCTAGATTCAAAAAAAGTAAGATAAAAAAAAAGTCAAAAGAAGAATTCAATCAATTATTTCTATTTCAATTGAAATAGTTTCAATTGAAAATTTAAAATATAAAACTCAAATAAAATATATTGAAAAATAAATAAATGAAATTAGCATTCGCGGGCGAATATTGACTCTTTTTTCTTTTTTTTACTTTATTTTTTTTTTGAGATGGGATAATTCATGTTCAGAAGAAATCCATTCTGGAACACTTTATTCTTGGTTCATTCCGCCATCCTACCCAATGAATCATTAGGATTGATTTTTATTTGATTGGTTTTCAATTCAATCCTATTTAATCACAGGTTCCATCGTTCCCATAGCTTCTCCATTAATGATTAGGCTTGAACTCTGCAATGGAGCTCTCCCCAAAATTGGTTATTTGTCTCCGAGTCAATCTCCTCAGTTTTTCTTAACCCGAAGCTCAATTCTTTCTTTTCTATTCTTCCGTTATTTATTTATTATTTCTATGTTATTATTTCGATTTTTATTATTTTGATTTATTTCGATTGTTATTATTTTGATTTCGCTATTTCGATTATATTTCTGTCTCTATTATTTATTATTATATTATACTTATTCTATATATTATTATTAATATTTAATTAATATTTAAATATTTAATATAATATAAAATAAAAATATAAAATAAATATTAATAAATATAAATAAAAAATGTGAATAATAGATAAAATGGATAAATCGAAAAAAAGAATATATTAACATTATATTAACATAGAAAATATATTACATAGATAAATAATAAAAAGAAATATATTAAAATTGATGCTTTATCACACTGCTTATTTTTCATAAACCATACATTTTGGAATCATATATCAATCATATATCATTAGTATTAAGAATTCATATTCTTATTCTATCTTTCTATCATCCTTCCATTTTTCTACATCCCCCCTTTTTTTTTTATTTTTGTTTCAAGATTTATAATCAGATTTTTTTTTCATTTTATGAAAAGAATTTCAGTTGCTACAACTATATGATTGATTCAGTCATATAGTGACTTTTTCTTGTTTTTCTTGGGATCTTGATGATAATACGAAGCAATTTGTTGGTTATTCTTTTTTTTGTTTTGAGTTTATTGAGCTTTTATAGTAACTAAATT